GAAAAGAATAGCGATTTATTCCTATGGAGTATCCATTAACATAACAAGAAGATAAAATAAAAAATATCGAATATCGACAAATTTTTGTCTTGTGTGGTCTAAGGAAATAAAAAAAACCGCTTTCTACAATTTAATATATATCGAATTTAAATATCAGAATAGCTGATATAGTCATGATTCAAGGGGTCAGGTCCACTTACTTTTTTGATTTATAATTTTATGGCAGATTTGGTAGGAACATTGGTAGGAACAATGGGGAAGTAGGAATAGTTTGGTTTGGCAGATTAATAAATAGGGATTGTATACCTAGAATATTTCTATTATGTCCCAGGACAAAAAAATGCAAAATAATAAGATATGAAGAGGACTACTATGTCACTACAGGGTAGAATCCCCTCAATAAGTTCAATTAGTCATTATGATAATGATTAAATGTTCAACTTTTTAACTATAACTCATAATAATAAGAACTCGTTATAATGGTGGTTGCCTTTTTCTTTTTTTTTGAATATCAACAATATCTGTATTCTCCGCCGAAGAACGAAAACTAAGACTTGAGTTTCATGAAAAAGCCCTTTATCGGATTTGAACCGATGACTTACGCCTTACCATGGCGTTACTCTACCACTGAGTTAAAAGGGCCCTATTCAATTCATGAATTAGCCATGTTCTATTATGAGTCTACTACATATATACATATATGCAGTAGACTCATAATAGAAGAAAAAAGTGGGTCAAATTTTTCTCGTTTTTGCATTTTCTGGCTTAGTATGAGATAGTGATAGATATATCATATTTTATTTGAACGAGAAAGGAAGCAATGAGTGGAAATTGAAGAAATTAAATGAGGTTTTACCCCCCATACCCCTCTTTTCTTTCGGGCCAATCATTGCCTGAACTGAAGGAATCCTAGACTTCCTTTCGTTATATCGAATAGTATGGGATGCTTCATGAATGAAGCATCAAAAAAAAAAATGTTCTAATTTGCTAGAATCATAACATAGAAAGACTCTTCGGATCTAGCGATACCATTAGATTATATTGACAATTCCAAAAAACTGTTCATACTATCATCATAGTATGATGACGGTCGGGCGGATATGCCCCCATCGTCTAGTGGTTAGGACACCTCTCTTTCAAGGAGGAAACGGGGATTCGACTTCCCCTGGGGGTAGGGTACTACGAAAGGAAGTTGATCATAGATTATCAATAAGCCTAGAATGAATTCTTCCTGGGTCGATGCCCGAGCGGTTAATGGGGACGGACTGTAAATTCGTTGGCGACACGTCTACGCTGGTTCAAATCCAGCTCGGCCCAAAAATTCACCGCTCTATGAGTATAATATAACCAATTTGTCCTACAGAAAAGAAAAAGAAATGCCTGATCGGTATACGTAGAAATGTAGAAATAAAGAAAAAGGGTCTATTTTTTTACTCTATCTATCTATTTTTTTTTCTCATCTCATTGAAAGATTGATTTTCTATTTTTATTTTACCAATAAAATAAAAAATAACTCCTTATTAATAATCTGCATCACTCTCACTAAAGTCCGTGTTTATGTAGATATGATATCACTATATCATTCGTGTATCTGTTACGTTACAACATGACAAGTAGAATGTTCTTACTTATGAAACAAGAAAAATATATATGCTATACACCTCGCTGGGATTGTAGTTCAATTGGTCAGAGCACCGCCCTGTCAAGGCGGAAGCTGCGGGTTCGAGCCCCGTCAGTCCCGAACTAGGATCCGATGAATTTCTCAATGCCTTTCTCTATTTTTCGCGAAAGGGAAGACGGGGAGAAAAATGGAATCCCCAGTGCGGGGAGGGGGATTTTTTTTTCTTTTGTTTTTGTTTCGCATTTATCATCAGACAAATACGGGAATTTCCATTTCTTTCCCTAGTACTAATGGATAAGGGGAGACATATGTGGATTGGTACAATCGGTAATATTGCTATATTCAGTATTTTAAGTTTAAGAGATACCATACTCACTTTCTTTTTCGCTTGTTTTTGATTGACGAAATGGAATGGAGTGCCCATAAAATATGGGCAGTACAGACACATATTGTCTTCGTTTATTGTACAATACACAATGAACTTAATATAATTTAATTACCCGGTTTCAGGTTAAAGCACATTCTTTCTAATTCCAACTTTTTTTGTGTATCCTCAATTATTAATACTAATTGAAAACAATCTATTTCATTCTCATTTTAATTGCATACTGCATTTTTCATGTATACGTTCCAATCCCAATCCAATAAAGAGGATACTAATAAAATAAAAGAAAAGGCCAACCAAGCAGCGCCCCTTTCTTCTTCTTAGTAAATTAAATTTCATTTGTTCGACTATTCTTTTTTTTATACTTAATCCTTTCTTTTTCCATCTCACTTATACTGTTTGGATCTGTGTATGACTCAGAGAATACCAGTCATATGATACCTCATAATTTTATTTACATAATTCTATGTATAAGTAGGAAAGTTGTATAAGGAAGATAATAGGTTATAGAAAAGAAAAGGTGAAAAAGGGAATGAAAATACAATGATGTGTATTTCCGGTCCAATCAAAAATGGTATTTTTGATTTAGTATGGATAAAAGATCTTTCCATGTTATACTATTCGATTCTCGACGATGAATTGGTTTGATAGATCAGAAATTGTTATTCATAATATTGATCTGATTCAGTATCATTAGGATGTAATTCATCCCATTGAATTTACAGGAGTCAAATTTATTATCTCTATGGGATTAGATCCCGAGTTATTGCGAAACAAAAAAAGGAAGATTATATTATGGAAGTCAATATTCTCGCACTTATTGCTACTGCGCTGTTCATTCTAGTTCCTACGGCTTTTTTACTTATCATCTATGTAAAAACGGTCAGCCAAAATGATTAATTTGAATGAAACTTGAATTCTTAGTTCTTATCAATCATTCAAGAAACGAAAGAAGGGATTCAAACTCTAAGTCTTAAATGAAATGATTGGGCTGGAATCAAAAGTATCTTATTAAGTATTTAATCTGGTGTGGTAGAAAGAACTATATATCTAGATATATAGTTCTTTCTACCACACCAGCTAGTATTGTATACTATTTTTTAGTATTAAATTACAATATATATGTACATATATTAGATGTACATATAGATAGTAGTACTCTAATTCTATTTCTTTTAGTTTTATTTCCCATCTTAAGAAAGAAGTCATTGATTGAACAATTAACGGATGATCCACAGAGTTAAGTTATACAGTAACTTCTTCGGATTTCTAAAAGAAGTAGAGCAGACCCTGCCTATTTTTCATGCTTAAACATGAGATGAGTCAAAAAAAGCATAAAAAATTTTCTAGGAGTCTAAAACAAATGTTAAATGTGTGATATGTGGGTCGCTCAACGTAAGAAAGATCTAATTTTATTATGTCTAGGACCTCTTTGGACAATCACTAATCACCTCGTTTCCAATAGAAATAAAATATGTATTGTCGTAATAGGGGAACGACTTTCTTTTAGAAAGCTAAAAGTAAAGAAAAAAAATAGGTATTAGTTTTTCTTATTGTAATATCTATAATTCTGATAAGAGCTGATTCACCAAAATGGAGAAAAATGAGGTTGGAAAAAATCTCCTATCATGCGTAGATTTGAGTTTCGAAATACAATTATGGTAATCATTCATTACTGTATTCCAGTACAATTTTGAAGACATTTTTAAGGCTTCGCAAAATAATCAATAAAGAATTAATACAGTTCGATTGAGCAATTAGCAGTGCCCCCAGCTCTAAAGTCCACTCCTTCCCCATACTACAAGTGAAAGGGAAAATGTAAAGACTACCATTAAAGCAGCCCAAGCAAGACTTACTATATCCATGTGAATTATGTCCCCTATTTCTATGAAGGAATTATTCTATTATTATTAATTAATAATCATAGTGGAATCAATGGCGCAGAGTCAAAATGGGATTATGACTTAAGACTATTGATGAACCAAACCAATTAAATAAATACACTCGTAACAAGTTTCTCTATTTTAAGGTTTCTGTAAAACGAAAATCAGGAAGCTTTAAGTACAAATATGATGATACACACGCCTTTTCCTTGGAAATATCAAAGGAATGGTTCTAATGGAGCATATAAGAATAGTAAGACCTATTATTTGTTTTGATACCTTTATTTACTAAGCAAAAAACATAAAAATATACCATCAAGATAGATAACTATCTATTAGATACTTCTATTTCCTATTTGATCTAAGCTTACTGTCTTTCTTTCTGTGAAAGAATCAGGAGAACCCACCACTATTAATACATTCTTTTTTTTCTTTACTCTTTTGATACCAGACGGAGTCGCGAGACACTACTTAAATTAAATTTAATAAGGGCGACTTGATAGTCTTTCATATAATCTCTTCTTCAATTCTAGTAGCAAAAACGGAGTAACCTTTGGATACCGAGATTTCCGACCTTAGTTCTGAATCCCGGAATTAACCCTCACCATTTATTTGATTCAATTGAAAAATCAAATGATTGGCCCGAACCGATAATAAGTGAGAATTGCTTCATCCCTATTGATACCTGTTTGGGTTACGCCCAGGTTTTTAGAAAAAAAATTACAGTCTTTTATAAAACCTATGCTATGGCTTATAAAAATAAAGTATCGAAACGCCTACTTAGTCCTTTGCCTCTGCTTCTTGCTCCGCAAGAATTCGTCGAATTAGATCGGCAGGATAAGAAAGAAGTCCAAAATCTTTTGTTGCTCAGGCGACACCCGGATTTGAACTGGGGATAAAGGATTTGCAGTCCCCCGCCTTACCACTTGGCCATGCCGCCAAATTCGATCCAAAATGGAGAAAAATATTATCCATATTCTATTACTAACTCTTTTTTTGTTTTTTTTTTATCTTGAATCCCGTTGTACTTTTTTAATTAAAAAGAAATTCCTATTTTTTATTGGATCTAGTTTATATTATTCTCTTGGATTGATTGTATCTCAAAATATAC